ATAAACGTATAAAGGAATGAATATTTATCAGTAGTGCTCAGGAAGGAGGGTTCATCTTTTTCTGTTTTAGGGACAGGTAGATTTCATCTACCGGATCGTTGTATATATCCATTTTGGTTAGAGATTCCCCGTACAAATGATCTTTAACTACATATGCATCTGATCATATATGTATTACAATATACAATAAAGTCAATAAAGTTAAAGAAAAAGAAGGAGGATTTTCAATGCGAGATATAAAAACATATCTCTCCACGGCACCTGTGCTAACTACTCTATGGTTCGGGTCTTTGGCGGGTCTATTGATAGAGATCAATCGTTTATTCCCAGATGCGTTGACATTCCCCTTTTTTTCATTCTAGTTATTGACATGGGAAGGGAGATTAGAGATACAATAAATTCTCTGTGACTAACCCCCCCTTTTTCAGTTCTTTAGGATAGGAAAGAAAGAGTAAAGAATAAAAGTGGATTGAATCTCATCGAAACTCGGGTTCGGGTTAATATAGGGAGAACAGAAATGGAAATGTGGGTCGAGGGCAGGCTGTTCAAGATCATACAAGATACTAAATGAAATACTGGGATTGGGAATAATTGATAGTTAGAAATATTTGTATTACTTAATAATTTGATTACTCTATTGATTGCAACGAAATCTTTCATAATTGAATTGGATTTCGAGTTAGCGACTTCTCGTCTATTTATTTTTCATTCCTTTCTTCTTCGCTTCGGTTCGAATCGAAAATAGAAGAATTGAGTGAATTCAAAATCCAAAGGAGGTTCATGGCTAAGGGTAAAGATGTCAGAGTAGTAGTTATTTTGGAATGTACCAGTTGTGTCCGAAATGGTTTGAATAAAGAATCGCGGGGCATTTCCAGATATATTACTCAAAAGAATCGACACAATACACCTAGTCAATTGGACTTGAAAAAATTCTGCCCTTATTGTTACAAACATACGATTCATGGGGAGATAAAGAAATAAATCGAACGGAACGCGTGTGCCACTCTTCCAAGGAAGAGGAAGAAATTACATATACATATATAATATATACAAATCCAGTCCTATTTTGGTCGGATCCGAAATGAATGAAGAAATAGGATTTTAGAAATAAGAAATAAACCATGGATAAATCCAAGCGGCCCTTTCATAAACCCAAGCGATCTTTTCATAGGCGTTTGCCCCCAATTGGATCGGGGGATCGAATTGATTATAGAAACATGAGTTTAATTAATCAATTTATTAGTGAACAAGGAAAAATATTATCTAGACGAGTGAATAGATTAACCTTGAAACAACAACGATTAATTACTATTGCTATAAAACAAGCTCGTATTTTATCTTCGTTACCTTTTCTTAATAATGAGAAACAGTTTGAGAGAACCGGGTCGATCCCTAGAACTACTGGTCCTAGAACCAGAAATAAATAAGCCTATTCCTCAATCGAATCAAAACTCTAATTCGAACTCAGATTGAAGTTTTGTTCGAAAAAGCCGAGAGATTGTCGCGCCGTAATGTAATAATAAAAAAAAGAATGGGGGAAGAATAAATCTTTTTTTTTATTGAAACGTGTTCGTTCATTCCTACTACTTATCTTATCATACGAATTTCTACTATACCCTCCCGGAGTTCATTCTCCGGGGAACTCCGTTTAAAGTATTCCAGTGAATTCCTTCCAATCTCCTTATTTGATGATCGCATTGGAAATCGTGTCAAGACAATTCCTATTTGATATGGCTATTTGTGCAGGTATTTTACGATTAAGAAGCAACTGCCCCTTGTACAGATCAAGTATTAATCGACTATAACTATGGGATCCCCTATTCTCACGAGTTACTGCATTTATCCGAGTGATCCACAAACGACGAAAACTTCTCTTTCGCCTGCCTCTATCCCGATGAGTGGAAACCAAAGCTCTCATTTTCTGTTGAGTAGTAGTTCGAGTAAGTCTTGAATGAGCCCCTCGAAAGGTTGCTGCAAATAAACGAATTTTTGTTCTACGTCTCCGAGCTATATATCTTCGTCTAACTCTGGTCATTGAATCAAAAGAAACTTTGATGAATAACTAATTGATTTCTTTTCTTTCAGTCATTCTTTTCCCCTCTCCTGGTTTATTAATAACAAAACGGATTCTTCCGATGTATAAAATGAAAATAAAAATTCCAATGGCTTTTGCTACTATAACCTTCCCAACCACGATTTTTTTATTTCTTCCAGGCATTTCACCTCAAAAAAAAAAAGAAATTGTACCGATATTAGGTATAAAATAAATCGTAAATGGACAAATAGTGGCTTCCATCGTTTCTATGGTTACTTCTTAAACGGCGAGGTCCTCTCTATACACCGGAGCCCCTTTCCTCATTTAATCAATGTTATTGGTAACTTGTACAGTTCACGCTCTTTGGCTCTACCGATGAATTATCGAGTAATAGGTCTTTTTTCAATGGGATCTATCCATACAGTGACGGCATTTAATTATGAAGGTTGAATAGGTAGCTGACCCTGTTAGTCCGTTCTTGCAAGAGTAGGAGCATAATCTTTCTGCTTCTTAAATATCATTCCCCCGCTTAATGGATAACCATTTGCTACCAATGGGAATTGCTTTTCATCTCAAATCGAGGTGATTGGATTTGCACCAATGGAAACCATAAATTCCATACAAATAGAGGTATACGAGAGATCTTTATTTTTCGATAGTGAATGGAGTTCTTCCATTCTATTCATTGGTACGAGTCATTGATACTGTAAAAATCGTCTCATTTGTTCTAGCTCATGATCCGAACGAGTCGCACATACACCCTAGTACATGTTCCTCGACGCTGAGGACATCCTCGAAGAGCGGGGGATTTCGTGACATTTCTGATTGGCTGTCTTGTGTTTCTAATAAGTTGTTTAATAGTTGGCATGCTGAATCATATACAGAATGGGCTGGTTTAGATCGATCCTAACCGGATGATTATGAATTACTTCCATTTCATATTTTACCCAGGTAAGAAGATAAAAGATCAAATAAGGGTTCATTCAAATTATGATTCGAAATGGAATCAAAGATTTATGCGAAATCCCCGGTATTTTCGATCGCTACAAGATCAACAATGCCATAATCTTGGGCTTCTGTTGCTGACATAAAAACATCCCTTTCCATGTCTTCGGATACAACCCATAAAGGATTGCCCGTTCTTTGTACATAAACCCTTGTGAGGGTTTCGCGGAGTTTCAGTAGTTCTTCCGCTTCCAGGATAAATTCTCCTGTGGGTGCCTCATAAAAAGAACTAGCAGGTTGATGGATCATAACCCTGATGATATAACATAATGAACGATTCCTCTATCTCGCATGATTGGGCGAAGGGAAGGGATAAAGAATAACAAGCAGGGAGAAAGAGATAGAATTGAACAACCGTACAGGCATCTTTTGTGCATACGGCTCTGTAATGGAATTTTTTGTTCTCTTTTTTCATCGAAGAAAGAGACAAGTCGAATCTATCAGACCCAGATCGTTGAATGATCCATTTACCATCCTTCCTTTCGGAGTAATCAAAAAATACTATGATGGTTCCGTTGCTTTATATATTTATCTCGTCTGTGATTCAGCAATCCCAAAGTTTCTTTCTGATCCGATCAAATAAAAATAAGTAAAAAATGATCTTTTTTTTTTGATTTTCACACTCTTTCATAACATAAATATTGGAAAGAGACTTCTGATGTGGAAGCAAAAAGGTTTGTGACGCTGAAATGGACCCCGATACATAAGATCAAGTCGGAAATAACCTTTCTTTCATACTACTATCTCGATACATAATCTCGTATTATGAAAAAATAATAATAGTTTGCTCATATCGAACTTGAAATGCCATGCTATTATTACTTAATATTATTATTATTTTATTCATATTCCATATGACGAAGGCATAGTCTTTTTTTCTCTCAAATAAAAAAACTCATTGGCGCCAAGCGTGAGGGAATGCTAGACGTTTGGTAATTTCTCCTCCAACCAGGATGAAAGATCCCATTGAAGCGGCTAATCCCATGCATATTGTATGTACATCTGGTGGCACAAACTGCATAGTATCATAAATAGCTATTCCTGGGATTACCCATCCGCCGGGAGAATTTATAAACAAATACAGATCCCTGGTATCATCCTCTATACTGAGATATACCATGAGACCAACAAGTTGATTCGAGATCTCGCTATCAACTTCTTGGCCTAAAAAAAGTAATCTTTCTCGATGAAGTCGGTTGATTAGGACAAAATTCTATTCCTTAGGAACCGTACACGCACCTTTGGGTGCATACGGTTCAAAAAATCAAAATTGAGAAAAAAAAAAAAAAAGAAATTGTCGATTCCAGCCCTATTTCTTTTTTCGTAGCGGGCTTTTTCTTCCATTTTTTAAGAAACATGAGTTTTGACTTGCTTCCCTATAAAATCAAAAAAGAATTCACTGAACTTATCGAGCTAACCCCTCATTGATGTATTGTTTCATCGAGATCTAAATCACGATGTAATTTTCTTGTTCCCGAATGGGCCTCTTCCACTCTTTTAGGTTTATGCTCTACTCCGGGTAAAGATCTGCCCGAATTCGATTTGCACATATAGGACAAATGATCCCAGTACCGCTTATTTTTGCTATGACTTCTTTTTTTTTTTTTTTTTTCAATTTGTTTCATTTTCATGCCTTCCACAAAATATTCGATGTATTCATCATATTATTCCATTAATTGGCAATTTGAGATCACTCATATGGTATAAAGGAATCATTTCTGATAGGGTGGTAATCATACATGGATTACCTTGGTATTTTCTGAACGGAGCCTGTATACTTCATTTTATTGGTCCAAGCCAACCATAAATTCTTTTAATTGAGAATATTGATCCTCCAACCAAATAAATTAATCTAATTGCACTTCACGCTTCGAATTATTGATGGTTCAATCAATCTTTCTTGGGCGAAACAGAGGATATCTCGATCGGGGGAGAGAACGGGGAAATCCCATATGACCCAATATGTCTGACAAGTCACACTATACGTCAACCCAAACTGCATCTTCCTCTCCAGGACTCCGAAAAGGTACTTTTGGAACACCAATGGGCATTAAATGAAAGAAAAATGAAGTATTCTATTTCACTTTGATGTGGAAACGTAACAAACAATGGTTTATTGTCTTCATAATATTGTCGTTTATCGTATTTTATCGATAGATTGGAAGATTCATAGAGGAAGACGGAATAAAGGAAAATTCTTACGAACGGATCGTTCGAATGAGAAACAAGTATCTATACATTCGCTCACAAAAAATAGGATTAATCCCCCCATTGCGTATTGGTACTTATTGGGTATAGAATAGATCTGCTTCTCTTTGTTCCTACGAACAGAATTGTTCAATTATTACTAACGGAACAGAATAAATATTAACCCTTGTTTCGAGATAATCCAATGAAAAGGCGAGGTCCATAGCATAGTTATTTCCAATGCGATAAAGTTACATAGTATCTATTTTTTCTTTGAGAAAGGGGTATTTCCATGGGTTTGCCTTGGTATCGTGTTCATACTGTCGTATTGAATGATCCCGGTCGGCTGCTTTCTGTCCATATAATGCATACAGCTCTAGTTTCCGGTTGGGCCGGTTCGATGGCTCTATACGAATTAGCAGTTTTTGATCCTTCTGACCCCGTTCTTGATCCAATGTGGAGACAGGGTATGTTCGTTATACCCTTCATGACTCGTTTAGGAATAAACAATTCATGGGGCGGTTGGAGTATTACAGGAGGAACTATAACGAATCCGGGTATTTGGAGTTACGAAGGTGTGGCCGGGGCACATATTGTGTTTTCTGGCTTGTGCTTCTTAGCAGCTATCTGGCATTGGGTGTATTGGGACCTAGAAATATTCTGTGATGAACGTACGGGAAAACCCTCTTTGGATTTGCCCAAGATTTTTGGAATTCATTTATTTCTCTCAGGGGTGGCTTGCTTTGGGTTTGGCGCATTTCATGTAACAGGCTTGTATGGTCCTGGAATATGGGTATCCGATCCTTATGGCCTAACCGGAAAAGTACAATCTGTAAATCCAGCGTGGGGTGCGGAAGGTTTTGATCCCTTTGTTCCGGGAGGAATAGCCTCTCATCATATTGCAGCAGGTACATTGGGTATATTAGCAGGTCTATTCCATCTTAGTGTCCGCCCACCCCAACGTCTATACAAAGGATTACGTATGGGCAATATTGAAACTGTCCTTTCCAGTAGTATCGCTGCTGTCTTTTTTGCAGCTTTCGTTGTTGCTGGAACTATGTGGTATGGTTCAGCAACTACCCCGATCGAATTATTTGGTCCCACTCGTTATCAGTGGGATCAGGGATACTTCCAGCAAGAAATATATCGAAGAGTTGGCGCCAGTCTAGCCGAAAATCTGAGTTTATCGGAAGCTTGGTCTAAAATTCCCGAAAAATTAGCTTTTTATGATTACATCGGTAATAATCCGGCGAAAGGTGGATTATTCCGGGCAGGCTCAATGGACAACGGGGATGGGATAGCTGTTGGATGGTTAGGACACCCTATCTTTAGAGATAAAGAAGGGCATGAACTTTTTGTACGCCGTATGCCTACTTTTTTTGAAACATTTCCAGTAGTTTTGGTGGACGGAGACGGAATTGTGAGAGCCGATGTTCCTTTCAGAAGGGCAGAATCGAAGTATAGTGTCGAACAAGTGGGTGTAACTGTTGAGTTCTATGGTGGCGAACTCAATGGAGTCAGCTATAGCGATCCTGCTACTGTGAAAAAATATGCTAGACGTGCCCAATTGGGTGAAATTTTTGAATTAGATCGTGCTACTTTGAAATCCGATGGTGTTTTTCGGAGCAGTCCAAGGGGTTGGTTCACTTTTGGACATGCTACGTTTGCTTTGCTCTTCTTTTTCGGACACATTTGGCATGGCGCTCGAACCTTGTTCAGAGATGTTTTTGCTGGGATTGACCCAGATTTGGATGCTCAAGTGGAATTTGGAGCATTCCAAAAACTTGGAGATCCAACTACAAGGAGACAGGTAGTCTGATACAACATTGCTCCGGTATCTTTCGCCTCTATATTTGATTTTTTTGATTTGATATAAGGTACCGTAGAAATATTGATTTGAATCATCGCCTTTCTTTGCTCTTGTCCTTTCTTTATCTGGGAAATAATCCTAAATGAACAGGTGTGGAAGCTATAATTGTAAACAACGATCGAATCTATGGAAGCATTGGTTTATACATTCCTCTTAGTCTCGACTTTAGGGATAATCTTTTTCGCTATATTTTTTCGAGAACCGCCTAAGGTCCCGACTAAAAAGATGAAATGATTTTTCATTATCTTAATTGAAGTAATGAGTCCCCCATATGGGGGACTCATTACTTCAATTAGTCTCCGTGTTCCTCGAATGGATCTCTTAGTTGTTGAGAGGGTTGCCCAAAAGCGGTATATAAGGCGTACCCCGTAAAGCTTACAAGTGAACCAGATATGGAGATGGCGACTAAGGTTGCTGTTTCCATTATTAGAGAATTTCAAGACCACGATGGATCTATGCTACGATAAGATCGTTTATTTACAACGGAATAGTATACAAAGTCAACAGATCTCAACCAATGCAATAGTATTTATGGCTACACAAACCGTTGAGGGTAGTGCTAGATCTGGGCCAAGACGAACTATTACAGGGGATTTATTGAAACCATTGAATTCAGAATATGGTAAAGTGGCTCCTGGATGGGGAACCACCCCATTTATGGGTGTCGCAATGGCTCTATTTGCGATATTCCTATCTATTATTTTAGAGATTTATAATTCTTCCGTTTTACTGGATGGAATTTCAATGAATTAGGTCCATAAGAACCAGAAGCCCTAGCTTTTCAATCAAAAATGAATCACTTAGGACTCAGATTTATAGTCCATTCTGGTAGTTTGACCGTGGAATTCCGTTGTTTCGGTATTTCCGGAATATGAGTGTGCGACTTGTTATAATTGATCCTATTGATAGTACAGAGAATGGGTCTGTCATCTCGACAGAGATGGTTCTGCCTCGTCGGATATTCATCCTAGTATCTGGAGCACGGAATATATGGAATAGATCAAGAAATATTTGAACTATGATTCATACCTACTATTCAGACCTCGTGACTGGACTTCAAAAAATTTTCAAACAAAGAGGTATTTGATAAATTGAACGATTTTTCTTCCTTTAGAATCATGCTTATTTTGACCGAAGGACAAATCTTTCTCTGGATTTTTAGTCATTACATCTATGAATAAGTGATGATCAAATAGTTCTTACTCATAGAACCCTTGGTCTTAGTTTTTGGGTTTTATTGAATCATCGTGGTTCTAGTATGAATCTGAGGTTTCAATCGATTCATAGGGTCTCAACAAGAGAATTCCTATCAAAAAAAAAAAAAAAATAGTAAACAGTAGTCAATCTGCATTACGCACAAACAAAAACAACAAATCAAATAACAAATAAATAGGGGAATAGAAGATTCAAGAGGCCTGTAACGATCAACATAAAGACAGATGAGCTAACTTGATATTTTGGCATTCTCATCACAACAAAGAAGAGAGTTCGGATTTTGGTTCCTTCGTATCTTCAGAGACGATTGAATCAAGTGGATAAATAAGAAATTTCAAATTTTCTATTACATATCCATTGTAATCAGTATTTGGGTGTTTCTGCTTGAGCCGTACGAGATGAAATTCTCATATACGGTTCTCAGAGGGGGAGTCCCCTTGGTTTACCTATCTCAATAAAGTATATGATTGGTTCGAGGAGCGTCTCGAGATTCAGGCGATTGCAGATGATATAACTAGTAAATATGTTCCTCCTCATGTCAATATATTTTATTGTCTAGGAGGGATCACACTTACTTGTTTTTTAGTACAAGTAGCTACAGGTTTTGCTATGACTTTTTACTATCGTCCGACCGTTACGGAGGCTTTTGCCTCTGTTCAATACATAATGACTGAAGCCAACTTTGGTTGGTTAATCCGATCAGTTCATCGATGGTCAGCAAGTATGATGGTCCTAATGATGATCCTACACGTATTTCGTGTGTATCTCACGGGCGGGTTTAAAAAACCTCGCGAATTGACTTGGGTTACGGGTGTGGTTCTGGCTGTATTGACTGCATCGTTTGGTGTAACTGGTTATTCCTTACCCCGGGACCAAATCGGTTATTGGGCAGTAAAAATCGTGACAGGCGTACCTGAAGCTATTCCCGTAATAGGATCACCTTTAGTAGAGTTATTGCGTGGAAGTGCTAGTGTGGGTCAATCTACTTTGACCCGTTTTTATAGTTTACACACTTTTGTATTACCTCTTCTTACTGCCGTATTTATGTTAATGCATTTTCCAATGATACGTAAGCAAGGTATTTCAGGTCCTTTATAGAGAAGACAGATCATAGATATTTGTAATCGATCATATATAATTTCGGGGAGGAACAATAGTGTTTTATTGCTACAAATATGGATTATTGAAAAGAATAAGACATCTTTTTGGATATTTCTCTTCAACTAACTACGAAGTATTGTATTCTTTATTTGATACGAATAGTTGAAGTACATTCTCCGAAGAGAAGATGGATTATGGGAGTGTGTGACTTGAACTATTGATTGGGCCGTGCAGATATATGATTTTATCCGCCACATTGGAATTCACAACCAAATGTGTCTCTGTTCCAACCACCGCGTAGGTCCCCCTACAGAGGATAGGCTGGTTCGCTTTAGGAGAATCTTTTCTATGATCAGACCAAATCATGTTATGTTGTGCATGAACGGGCTCCGTAAGATCCAATAGAATAAAATAAAATTAAGTAATGTGGCATGATCCAGATTATGTTTTATCTATTTACTTAAAGTATGGAAATGCATTCATTTCCTCTGCATCGATCCCAATCTATGATACTATCGGAGTGAAACAAGGGATCTAAGGAAGAACATAGGCTAGACTTTATTAGTAACAAGGAAATCCTTTGTATT